GCAAGCGTGGTTTATTTAAAACGTAACACTGAAAATGTTGAAATGGGCCTTAGAAAGCTCCGCGAGCACAAAGGCTTGGTCCTGACTTTATTATCAGCTTTAGCCAAACTTACACATGCAAGTATCCGCACCCCTGTGAGAATGCCCTCAATCCCCTGCTTGGGGACAAGGAGCTGGTATCAGGCACAATCTTAGCCCAAGACACCTTGTTTAGCCACACCCTTAAGGGAACTCAGCAGTGATAAATATTAAGCCATAAGTGAAAGCTTGACTTAGTAAAAGCTAAGAGGGCCGGTAAAACTCGTGCCAGCCACCGCGGTTATACGAGAGGCCCAAGTTGATTATTTTCGGCGTAAAGGGTGGTTAGGGCAGAATGAATACTAAAGCCAAATTTTTCCAGCGCTGTTATACGTTTCCGGAAACTAGAAGTTCAACCACGAAAGTGGCTTTATTAAACCCTGAATCCACGAAAGCTAGGGAACAAACTGGGATTAGATACCCCATTATGCCTAGCCGTAAACATTGATAGGTTAATACAACCCCTATCCGCCCGGGAACTACAAGCACAAGCTTGAAACCCAAAGGACTTGGCGGTGCTTTAGATCCTCCTAGAGGAGCCTGTTCTAGAACCGATAACCCCCGTTCAACCTCACCTTTCCTTGTTTTTCCCGCCTATATACCGCCGTCGTCAGCCCACCCCGTGAGGGCTTAAAAGTAGGCTTAATTGGCACAGCCCAATACGTCAGGCCGAGGTGTAGCGTATGGAAAGGGAAGAAATGGGCTACATTCCCTATTTTAGGGCACACGAATGATATGCTGAAACGCATATCTTGAAGGAGGATTTAGCAGTAAGCAGGAAGTAGAGCGTCCTGCTGAAATTGGCTCTGAAGCGCGCACATACCGCCCGTCACTCTCCCCAAAAAATATCACCCTACTTATATAAAACCTTAGAACAATAAAGGGGAGGCAAGTCGTAACATGGTAAGTGTACCGGAAGGTGTACTTGGATCAATAATCAGGATATAGCTAAGATAGAATAGTCTCTCCCTTACTCTGAGAAGTCCTCCGTGCAAATCGGATTATTCTGACACCAAATAGCTAGCCCCCCAAACAACTTCAACACACCACTATTAATACCCCTAAATACACAAGTTAAGATTTAACAAATCATTTTTCCCCCTGAGTATGGGCGACAGAAAAGGGCCGAAGGCGCGATAGAGATAGTACCGCAAGGGACCACTGAAAGAGAAATGAAATAACCCAGTAAAGTACTAAAAAGCAGAGCTAAACTCTCGTACCTTTTGCATCATGATTTAGCCAGTGATTTTCAAGCAAAAGGCCTTTTAGTTTGTAAACCCGAAACTAGGGGAGCTACTCCAAGACAGCCTAATAATAGGGCAAACCCGTCTCTGTTGCAAAAGAGTGGGGCGAGCTTTGAGTAGAGGTGACAGACCTACCGAACCTAGTTATAGCTGGTTGCCCAAGAAATGAATAGTAGTTCAGCTTTACGGCTTCTCCCTTCTCATCAGTACATGCAACCCCTGATATTTTAAGAAACCTTAAAAGTTATTCAAAAGGGGTACAGCCCTTTTGAAACAAGACACAACTTTCCCAGGAGGGTAAAGATCATAATTACACAAGGTAGTTGACCCTAGTGGGCTCGAAAGCAGCCACCCCTTAAGAAAGCGTCTAAGCTCGTAAGAATGTTACCCCTCTCCCAATTCTGATCATTTTATCTTACCCCCCTAAATTTATTGGGCCGCCCCATGCCAACATGGGGGTGACCATGCTAATATGAGTAATAAGAAAGCTATGGCTTTCTCCCCGCACGCATGTAAATCGGAATGGACCCCCCACCGAAAATTAACGGCCCCAATTACAGAGGGCAATGGACGATAAACCAAACAACAAGCAGATCCTCCAACCACCAACCGTTAACCCAACACAGGTGTGCCCCTAGGGAAAAACTAAAAGGGGGAGAAGGAACTCGGCAAACACATAAAGCCTCGCCTGTTTACCAAAAACATCGCCTCTTGCAAATAATGAATAAGAGGTCCCGCCTGCCCTGTGACTATTAGTTTAACGGCCGCGGTATTTTGACCGCGCGAAGGTAGCGCAATCACTTGTCTCTTAAATGGGGACCTGTATGAATGGCATAACGAGGGCTTAGCTGTCTCCTCCCCTAAGTTAATGAAATTGATCTTTCCGTGCAGAAGCGGGAATAACCACATAAGACGAGAAGACCCTATGAAGCTTTAGACGTAAGGTAGCCCAAACTACAAAGTCCCTCCCATAAGTGAACAAACCAAAAGGTTTTCTACCCCAATGTCTTTGGTTGGGGCGACCGCGGGGAAAGACAAAACCCCCATGTGGAAGGGGAGTACAACTCCTTTAACTCAGAGCCGCAGCTCTAAGAAACAAGATTTTTTGACCTAAAGATCCGGCAATGCCGATTAACGGACCGAGTTACTCTAGGGATAACAGCGCAATCCCCTTTTAGAGACCATATCAACAAGGGGGTTTACGACCTCGATGTTGGATCAGGACATCCTATTGGTGCAGCAGCTATTAAGGGTTCGTTTGTTCAACGATTAAAGTCCTACGTGATCTGAGTTCAGACCGGAGTAATCCAGGTCAGTTTCTATCTATGACATATTTTTTTCTAGTACGAAAGGACCGATAAAAGGGGGTCCCTATATTCTATACACCCCACCCCCGCCTGATGAAAACAACTAAAATAGACAGGGGGGATATCTTCTCCGCCAAAGAAAATGGCACGTTAAGGTAGCATAGTTCCGTAAATGCAAAAGACCTAAGCCCTTTTTACAGAGGTTCAAGTCCTCTCCTTAACTATGCTTTCGACACTTCTTAAAGAATTTGTTAATCCCCTAGCCTTCATTGTCCCAGTGCTACTAGCTGTAGCATTCCTCACCTTACTTGAGCGAAAGGTACTTGGGTATATACAAATACGAAAGGGCCCAAATATTGTAGGGCCCTACGGCCTCCTTCAACCAATTGCAGACGGACTAAAATTATTCGTTAAAGAGCCCATTCGACCTTCTACTTCATCACCCCTATTGTTTTTGCTAGCCCCTATGCTAGCGCTTACTTTGGCCCTCACGCTTTGAGCCCCCCTTCCTCTCCCATACCCAGTCATTGACTTAAATCTAGGGGTGCTATTTATTTTAGCCCTATCTAGCCTAGCAGTTTACTCCATCCTGGGCTCGGGATGGGCCTCTAATTCAAAGTACGCCCTCGTTGGGGCACTTCGAGCAGTCGCCCAAACCATTTCTTACGAAGTAAGCCTTGGCTTAATCCTATTAAGTGTAATCATCTTTGCCGGAGGCTTCTCACTACAAACCTTTTGCATCGCGCAAGAGAGTACTTGGCTAGTCTTACCTGCTTGACCATTGGCCGCAATGTGGTATATTTCCACCCTAGCCGAGACGAACCGCGCCCCCTTTGACCTCACCGAAGGTGAGTCTGAACTGGTCTCGGGTTTCAACGTAGAGTATGCAGGTGGCCCCTTCGCCATGTTCTTCCTGGCGGAGTACGCTAATATTCTATTAATAAACACACTATCTGCAATTCTATTTCTTGGGGCCTCCCATGTTCCTTCTTTCCCTGAGTTGACAACCGTAAACCTCATGATAAAAGCTGCCCTTCTATCCGTTATATTCCTCTGGGTCCGAGCATCTTACCCCCGCTTCCGATATGACCAGCTTATGCACCTTATCTGAAAAAACTTCCTCCCACTAACCCTGGCATTAGTTGTTTGACACTTGGCCCTCCCCATTGCACTTGCAGGACTTCCACCTCAATTTTAAGCCCGGAGTTGTGCCTGAAATAAAGGATCACTTTGATAGAGTGAATAATGGGGGATAGAACCCCTCCAACTCCTTAGAAAGTGGGGGCTTGAACCCGACCTGAAGAGATCAAAACTCTTTGTGCTTCCTTCTACACTACAATCTAGTAAAATAAGCTAAATAAGCTGTTGGGCCCATACCCCAAAAACGAAGGTTAAACCCCTTCTTTTACTAATGAGCCCCTATGTTTTAGTTCTTTTATTGTTTACTCTTGGCCTAGGGACTACACTGGCTTTTGTGAGCTCTCATTGGCTGCTCGCTTGGGTGGGCCTTGAAATTAATACTCTTGCAATTCTGCCTTTGATAGTGCGTAATCATCACCCCCGGGCAGTTGAAGCGGCCACTAAATATTTCCTTATTCAGGCGGGGGGCGCAGCTGTGTTGCTCTTCGCAGGGGTGACAAATGCTTGACTTACAGGACAGTGGGGGATCCAACAAGCCACTTCACCAATCTTCATTGGTGTTATCAGTATCGCTCTGGCACTAAAGCTTGGACTTGCCCCCCTTCATTCTTGAATGCCGGAGGTATTCCAAGGTTTAGATTTAAATACAGGACTAGTTTTGGCCACCTGGCAAAAATTGGCCCCTCTCGCCCTCCTGTTTCAAATCCAGCCTGCCAACTCCCCCCTTCTCATCTTTTTAGGGTTAGCATCGACTCTTATTGGGGGGTGAGGGGGCCTAAACCAGACCCAGCTCCGGAAGATCCTAGCCTATTCCTCCATTGCCCAGCTAGGCTGGGTGGTTCTTGTTGTCCAGTTTTCCCCCTCTCTAGCCACGTTAGCTGTTTTAGTATATATTGTGGCTGCAGCAGCGACATTTATTATTCTAAAGCTAGTCAAATCTACAAATATTAATATGCTAGCTGTCTCATGGGCTAAGTCGCCCGCACTTGTGGCGATAGCCCCCCTTGTATTTTTATCTCTTGCGGGCCTTCCACCCTTGACAGGGTTTATGCCTAAGTGGTTAATTATTGAGGAGCTTTCTAAACAGGGTCTTGGCCCTGCTGCCACTCTTGCGGTACTCACCGCTCTTCTCAGCCTCTACTACTACCTGCGAATCACATATGCCATGACTCTCACTATGTTCCCCAATAATTTCTCGGGTGTGCCCCCCTGGCGACTACGACCCCTGCAACTAACATTCCCTTTGGCTTGTCTAGTTACGGGCACTATTTCTGTTTTACCCCTAACTCCCGCTGCAATTGCATTGGTGGCCCTTTAAGGGACTTAGGTTAACAGAAGACCAAGAGCCTTCAAAGCTCTAAGTGGGGGTGAAAATCCCTCAGTCCTTGATAAGGCTTGCGGGGCACTATCCCACAGCTCCTGTATGCAAAACAGGTACTTTAATTAAGCTAAAGCCTTTCTAGACAGGTAGGCTTCGACCCTACAAACTTTTAGTTAACAGCTAAACGCCTGAACCGATGGGCATCCGTCTAAGCCCCCCCCCCCCGGGGGGGGGGAAAGCCCCGGTAGACGTTAGCCTACTACTTTAGATTTGCAATCTAATATGTTGAACACTTCAAAGCTTGATGGGAAGAGGATTTAAACCTCTGTTTATGGGGCTACAATCCACCGCTTAAAAACTCAGCCATCCTATCTGTGGCCCTTACACGTTGATTTTTCTCCACCAACCATAAAGACATCGGCACTCTCTATCTAGTCTTCGGCGCTTGGGCCGGGATAGTAGGAACAGCCCTTAGCCTGCTCATTCGAGCAGAACTTAGTCAACCCGGCGCCCTGTTGGGGGATGACCAAATTTATAATGTAATTGTTACCGCTCACGCTTTCGTAATGATTTTCTTTATGGTGATGCCAATCATAATTGGAGGTTTTGGAAACTGACTTATCCCCCTTATGATTGGGGCCCCCGATATGGCTTTTCCTCGAATAAATAATATGAGCTTTTGGCTTTTACCGCCCTCCTTTCTGCTCTTGCTAGCTTCGTCAGGTGTTGAAGCTGGGGCAGGGACAGGGTGAACTGTTTACCCTCCCCTCTCTGGGAATTTAGCCCATGCAGGGGGTTCTGTTGATTTAACTATTTTTTCCCTTCATTTGGCGGGCATCTCTTCAATTTTAGGGGCAATTAACTTTATTACAACAATTATTAATATGAAACCCCCTGCTATCTCTCAGTACCAAACCCCTTTGTTCGTGTGGGCCGTGCTAATTACTGCTGTTCTTCTACTCCTCTCACTTCCTGTTCTAGCTGCTGGTATTACTATACTTCTCACGGACCGAAATCTTAACACCACCTTCTTTGACCCTGCGGGAGGGGGGGATCCCATCCTTTACCAACATCTCTTCTGATTCTTCGGGCACCCCGAAGTCTATATTCTTATTCTCCCAGGGTTTGGCATGATCTCCCACATTGTGGCATATTATGCGGGCAAACAAGAGCCCTTCGGTTACATAGGGATAGTTTGGGCTATAATGGCCATTGGGTTATTGGGGTTTATTGTTTGAGCCCATCACATGTTTACAGTGGGCATGGACGTAGACACACGTGCCTACTTTACATCTGCTACGATGATTATTGCGATCCCGACGGGTGTAAAAGTCTTTAGTTGATTAGCAACGCTCCACGGGGGGACAATCAAATGAGAGGCTCCCCTGCTTTGAGCCCTTGGGTTCATTTTTCTATTTACAGTAGGGGGTCTGACAGGCATTGTTCTGGCCAACTCGTCTTTAGACATTGTTCTTCATGACACTTACTACGTAGTAGCACATTTCCACTATGTACTTTCAATGGGGGCTGTTTTTGCAATTGTTGCTGGTTTCGTACACTGATTTCCGTTATTCACAGGGTATACAATACATTCAACCTGAACAAAAATTCACTTCGCGGTCATGTTTATTGGGGTGAACTTAACCTTTTTCCCTCAACATTTCCTGGGGTTAGCTGGAATGCCTCGGCGGTACTCAGATTACCCAGATGCCTACACGCTGTGGAACACAGTGTCCTCCATTGGGTCCCTGGTTTCTTTAGTTGCTGTTATTATGTTTCTCTTTATTATTTGAGAGGCCTTTGCTGCTAAACGTGAAGTATATTCTGTTGAGCTTACAACAACTAATGTGGAGTGACTTCATGGCTGTCCCCCTCCTTATCACACATTTGAAGAGCCTGCATTTGTACAAATTCACTACAACTAACGAGGAAGGGAGGAGTTGAACCCCCATAAATTGGTTTCAAGCCAACCACATGGCCGTTCTGTCACTTTCTTAAAGACACTAGTAAAATGTAATTATGCGGTCTTGTCAAGGCCAGGTTGTGAGCTAAGACCTCGCGTGTCTTATGATGGCTTTTCCCTCTCAGCTTGGATTCCAAGATGCTGCCTCCCCTGTAATAGAAGAACTTATTCACTTCCACGACCACGCTATAATAATTGTGTTTATAATTAGTACTTTGGTTCTTTACTTTATTGTTGCTTTGGTTACATCTAGTCTGACTAACAAACATATTCTTGATTCTCAAGAGATTGAGATCATTTGAACTGTACTCCCAGCAATTATCCTTATTTTAATTGCCCTCCCCTCCCTTCGTATTCTTTATCTTATAGATGAAATTAATGACCCCCACCTAACCATCAAGGCCATGGGGCACCAGTGGTACTGAAGCTATGAGTATACTGACTACGAAAGCCTAGAGTTTGACTCTTATATAACCCCCACACAAGATCTAGTCCCTGGGCAATTCCGCCTTTTAGAGGCGGACCATCGTATAATCACCCCTGTTGAGTCTCCTATCCGGGTTCTGGTCTCTGCCGAAGATGTATTACATTCATGGGCAGTTCCCTCCTTGGGTGTAAAAATAGATGCAGTGCCAGGGCGGCTAAATCAAACAGCTTTCATTGCGTCTCGTCCCGGTGTTTTTTACGGGCAGTGTTCGGAAATTTGTGGTGCAAATCATAGCTTTATGCCCGCTGTGGTTGAAGCAGTCCCACTACGAGAATTTGAGGATTGGGCTATTGTAATACTTCAAGATGCTTCACTAAGAAGCTAAACAGGGCCTAGCGTTAGCCTTTTAAGCTAGAGATTGGTGATTCCCAACCACCCTTAGTGGGATGAGTCAGAATCTTGATGCTAATTGTTTTGCAATACTAATCTTAGCGTTTACGCTTTACTTCACGACGGGTCATGCTAAGGTCTTAGGGCATACAAGCCCCCTTAAACCCTCTACTTCAGGGACAAAATCTTTTAGCTGACAAAAATGAACTTGGCCTTGGTCCTAGGTCTTTTCGACCAGTTCTTTACCCCTTACTTTCTGGGCGTGCCCCTATTAGCAATTGCTATTGTTACACCCTGAGTGTTATTTCCGGGGGCTTCCAATCGTGTAGTTAACGGCCGAACTCAAGGGGTTCAAAATTCATTCGTAATGAACTTTGCAAAGCAAATTCTCTTACCCTTGAACGTCGGGGCACACAAATGAGCGCTCCTGCTTACCGCGCTAATAATTAATCTAATTTCTCTAAATCTACTGGGGCTACTTCCTTACACCTTCACCCCAACCACTCAGGTGCCCCTTAACATAGGGTTTGCTATTCCGTTATGGTTAGCTACAGTACTAATTGGCCTTCGAAATCAGCCAACTATTGCTTTAGGGCATCTCTTGCCAGAAGGTACTCCCGCGCCCTTGATTCCAGTCTTAATTATTATTGAGACAATTAGTCTATTTGTTCGACCGTTTGCGTTGGGCGTACGACTAACAGCAAACTTAGCAGCTGGCCATCTTTTGATTCAATTACTTTCATCCGCCACCCTGTTCCTTCTTGACAAGATGTGGCCTGTGGCGATCCTGACTGGTCTAGTGATAGCAGTTCTAACCCTTCTTGAGTTGGCAGTAGCGGTTATCCAAGCCTACGTATTTGTACTTCTTCTGTCGCTGTACTTACAAGAGAACACCTAAGCGCTAAACGGAGCCCCGTCCCTAAATAAACAATGGCCCACCAAGCACATGCATACCACATAGTCGACCCCAGTCCTTGACCTCTTACAGGGGCAATTGCCGCCCTACTGATAACATCAGGTCTTGCAGTCTGATTTCATCAGCATTCCATAATCCTTATAGCCATTGGCACAGTTCTTATACTTCTTACGATGTACCAGTGATGACGAGATATTGTCCGAGAAGGCACCTTTCAGGGGCATCATACACCCCCCGTACAAAAAGGCTTGCGATATGGCATAATTCTATTTATCACCTCAGAGGTTTTCTTTTTCTTAGGGTTCTTTTGGGCTTTTTACCACGCAAGTCTTGCCCCCACTCCTGAGCTGGGGGGTTGTTGACCCCCCACAGGTATTTTTACCCTTGACCCACTTGAGGTTCCGTTGCTTAATACAGCAGTACTGCTTGCCTCCGGGGTTACAGTCACTTGGGCACATCATAGTATAATAGGGGGTGACCGTAAGCAAGCAATTCAGTCCTTAACCATAACAATTGTGCTTGGTTTTTATTTTACTGTTCTTCAAGCGATAGAGTATGTTGATGCCCCCTTTACAATTGGTGATGGGGTTTATGGTGCGACCTTCTTTGTAGCAACCGGCTTTCATGGGCTGCATGTCATAATTGGGTCTATCTTTTTGGCAGTTTGCCTACTCCGTCAAATTAAACATCACTTTACATCTGGCCACCACTTCGGATTTGAAGCAGCTGCCTGATATTGACATTTTGTGGACGTTGTTTGATTATTTCTGTACGTCTCGATCTATTGATGAGGCTCGTAATCTTTCTAGTACTAACTAGTATAAGTGACTTCCAATCACTTGATCTTGGTTAAAATCCAAGGAAAGATAATGAATTTAGTCATGACTACCATTGCAGTAGCTAGCCTCCTATGTGTCATCCTTGCTTTCGTTTCATTTTGGCTCCCTGAGGTGTCCCCGGACTACGATAAGTTATCCCCCTATGAATGCGGCTTCGACCCCATGGGGTCTGCCCGTCTCCCCTTCTCCCTCCGATTCTTTCTTGTTGCTATTCTTTTTCTTTTATTTGACTTGGAGATCGCGCTATTACTCCCGCTACCTTGGGGGGATCAGCTAGCCTCCCCTGTAGTGTCTTTTTTCTGGGCAGCTACGCTCTTAACCCTCCTCACACTAGGCTTGATTTACGAGTGGTCTGAAGATGGCCTTGAGTGGGCTGAATAGGCAGTTAGTTTAATAAAAATATTTGGTTTCGACCCAAAAGCTTATGGTTTAAATCCGTAATTACCTAATGGCACCCGCCCAATTTACTTGTTCTTCAGCATTTATCCTAGGCCTGACAGGCCTAGTATTTCATCGAACACACCTCCTGTCAGCACTTTTATGTCTTGAGGGTATGATACTCTCTCTATATATTGCTCTGTCCATTTGAACGTTGGGTATGGCTTCCACTAGCTCTTCTGCCCTGCCTCTGTTCCTCCTGGCTGTCTCAGCTTGTGAAGCAAGCGCAGGTCTTGCTCTTCTAGTAGCGACAGTCCGAACGCATGGCACTGACCGTATACAAAGCCTAAATCTTTTGCAATGTTAAAAATTTTAATCCCGACGTTTATATTAATCTCCGCAACCTGGTTTGTGCCTGCAAAGTGGTTATGGCCCTCCACCCTCGGCCACAGCCTGTTAATTGCTGTAGCTAGCTTCACCTGGTTTAAAAACACTTCAGAAGCAGGGTGAACATCCTTAAACTCGTGTATAGCTAGTGACCCCTTATCAACCCCGCTGCTCGTACTCACATGTTGGCTTTTACCTCTGATGGTCCTTGCAAGTCAACACCATATGGGGGCTGAGCCTTTAAATCGTCAGCGAGCATATATTACCCTTCTTATCTCCCTCCAATTTTTTCTTATTTTGGCCTTCAGCGCCACGGAGCTTCTCATATTCTATGTAATATTTGAAGCTACCTTGCTCCCAACGTTGATGATTATTACCCGCTGGGGGAACCAAGCAGAGCGTTTAAATGCAGGCATGTACTTCTTATTTTATACATTGGTGAGTTCCCTGCCGCTTCTCGTTGCGCTTTTGATCCTTCAGACTACTAGTGGGACATTATCCCTTCTGACTTTGCAGTACATAGACCCCCTGAATTTGACAACACATGCAGATAAGCTTTGATGGGCTGGTTGTCTTGTTGCATTTTTAGTAAAAATACCTCTTTACGGGGTTCATTTATGGCTTCCAAAGGCCCATGTTGAAGCCCCCGTTGCAGGTTCAATAATTCTTGCTGCAGTTCTTCTAAAGTTGGGGGGTTATGGTATGATGCGAATAATGTTAATTCTTGAGCCTCTTACGAAGGAGATGAGCTACCCTTTCATTGTTTTTGCACTTTGAGGGGGAGTAATGGCGGGGTCCATTTGCCTTCGTCAGACAGATCTGAAGTCACTAATTGCCTACTCTTCAGTAGCCCATATGGGGCTTGTAGTGGCTGGCATTCTCGTGCAAACCCCTTGGGGGTTTGCAGGTGCATTAATTCTTATGATTGCTCATGGTCTGACATCATCTGCTCTTTTCTGCTTGGCAAATACCAATTATGAGCGGGTACACAGCCGAAGTATTCTTCTAGCTCGAGGGCTAAAAATGGTTCTTCCTTTGATGGCCACATGGTGGTTCTTAGCTAGCTTAGCTAACTTGGCTCTTCCCCCCCTCCCGAACCTCATGGGTGAGTTAATGGTTATCACCTCTCTGATTGGCTGGTCCCCTTGGACTCTGGCTCTTACTGGGGTAAGTGTTCTAATTGCCGCCAGCTACTCGATATACATATTTATTACAACCCAGCGGGGGCCTCTGCCTAGTCACTTGATTGCCCTCGCCCCGTCCCACACCCGGGAGCACTTAATTGTAACTCTACACCTCCTCCCCCTTATTATATTAACCCTTAAACCTCATCTAATTTGAGGGTGAGTTAACTGTAGGTATAGTTTAAGAAAAACATTAGATTGTGGTTCTAAAAATAAGGGTTAAAACCCCTTTATCCACCGAGAGAGGTTGGTAGCAACGGGGGCTGCTAACCTCCGTCTCCTTGGTTGAACTCCGAGGCTCATTCGGGCCGCTTCTGAAGGATAACAGCACATCCGTTGGTTTTAGGAACCAAAAACTCTTGGTGCAAATCCCAAGTAGTAGCTATGTGATTCCCTGCATCTGTCCTCACGTCCACTTTAATTATCATCTTTTTCCTTCTAGGTTACCCGGTAGTTACTACCTTGGTATCTGGCCCTGTAAAACCAGGCTGGGCTAAAACACACGTCAAACCGGCAGTCAAGACTGCATTTTTCGTGAGTCTAATTCCCCTGTTTCTGTTTGTTAACGAGGGCGTAGAAGTAGTCATTGCTTCATGAAATTGAATGAACACCATGACGTTTGACGTAGGGATTAGTCTTAAATTTGACCATTATTCACTGATCTTTACACCTGTGGCCTTATACGTAAGTTGGGCAATTATAGAATTTGCAATGTGATATATGCAAGATGATCCCCACATGGACCAATTTTTTAAATATCTGTTAATCTTCCTTATCGCCATGATTGTGCTAGTAACAGCTAATAATCTTTTTCAACTTTTCATCGGTTGGGAGGGGGTTGGCATCATGTCATTCTTACTTATCGGCTGGTGGTCCAGCCGGGCCGATGCAAACACAGCTGCCCTCCAGGCAGTTGTTTATAACCGAGTGGGGGATATTGGGTTAATTTTTGCCCTGGCCTGGATAGTTACAAACCTGAACTCTTGAGAGATGCAGCAGGTTTTTGTTACGGTTGAAGGTTTCAACGTAACCCCTCCTGCTTTAGGGCTAGTTCTTGCTGCTGCTGGCAAATCAGCCCAATTTGGGCTCCATCCGTGGCTTCCGTCTGCCATGGAGGGGCCAACACCAGTGTCGGCCCTTCTTCATTCTAGTACTATGGTTGTTGCGGGTATTTTTCTTCTTATCCGAATGAGTCCCCTACTGGAGAAGAGCCCAACTGCTTTAACCGTGTGTTTATGCTTGGGGGCACTAACAGCCCTATTTACTGCTTGCTGTGCTCTAACCCATAATGACCTTAAAAAGGTTATTGCTTTCTCCACATCAAGTCAACTTGGGCTAATAATAGTCACTATTGGGCTAAATCAACCGCAGCTCGCCTTCCTCCATATCTGCATGCATGCTTTTTTTAAAGCTATGTTATTTTTGTGCTCAGGGTCTATTATTCATAGCCTCGGGGGGGAACAGGATATTCGAAAGATAGGGGCGATTCAACGCCAGACTCCCTGGACCTCTTCCTGCTTTACTATTGGCAGTCTTGCCCTCACTGGGATGCCCTTTTTAGCTGGCTTCTTCTCTAAGGATGCCATTATTGAAGCAATAACTACTTCTCATCTGAATGCCTGAGCTCTCATCTTAACCCTTATTGCCACGGCTTTCACAGCCGTCTACAGTCTCCGGCTAATTTATTTTGTGGTTATGGTTAACCCCCGGTCTATGGCGATCTCACCAATTGGGGAGGGGGACCCCCAACTGATTAACCCTCTTAAGCGACTTGCGTGAGGAAGTATTCTGGCAGGGTTATGCATTACTTTGAATGTCCTGCCCTTTAAGACCCCTGTAATGTCTATGCCCCCCGTACTTAAACTAATTGCTGTTATTGTTACAGTCCTGGGGTTCCTCACTGCACTGTGACTTATTGCCCCTTTAGGAGCACGCACCCAAACCACCCTTTCCCCGAACATGCATCGTTTTACGAGCATGCTTGGGTTTTACCCTGCCCTTGTTCATCGAGCAACCCCTAAACTGTCTTTGGTGTGAGGTCAAACGGCTGCTGATCAGATAATTGACCAGAATTGGTTAGAACAAGTTGGGCCTAAAGCCACAGTTACGCTGAATAAGCCCCTTATTACAACTACAAGTAATATCCAGCAAGGTATTACAAAAACACACCTCACCCTGTTCCTCTTGGCCCTCATCCTCGTAGTTTCAATAATTATCTTTTAGCCGCTGGCCCCCACAAGGGTTAAGCAACCATCCTTGAACTTAATGGCAAGCCTTCGAAAGACGCAACCCCTCCTAAAAATTGCAAACGATGCTCTCGTTGACCTCCCCGCCCCCTCTAACATCTCAGTGTGATGAAACTTTGGGTCCTTACTCGGGCTTTGTCTGATTGCCCAGATCTTAACAGGTCTTTTTCTAGCTATACATTACACCGCGGATGTAAACACCGCTTTCTCGTCCGTTGCCCACATTACCCGAGACGTAAATTATGGGTGGTTAATCCGGGACATGCACGCCAACGGTGCTTCTTTTTTCTTCATTTGCGTATATATGCACATTGGCCGAGGTCTCTACTACGGGTCGTATTTACTTAAGGGGGCATGAAACGTTGGAGTGATTTTACTGCTTCTTGTAATAATGACTGCTTTCGTGGGGTACGTTTTACCTTGAGGGCAGATATCCTTTTGAGGTGCAACTGTAATTACTAACCTCCTCTCAGCAGTGCCATATGTAGGCAACGCCCTAGTACAGTGAATTTGAGGGGGATTTTCGGTAGATAATGCCACCCTCACCCGGTTTTTTGCATTTCACTTCCTTTTCCCATTTGTAATTGCGGGTATAGCTATGGTGCACTTGTTGTTTTTGCATCAAACGGGCTCAAACAACCCGCTCGGGTTGAACTCGGGGGGGGATAAAGTCCCCTTCCACCCATATTTTTCGTATAAAGACCTGCTAGGGTTTGCAGTTCTTCTTGTTGTATTAGCTACAATTGCACTTTTTACCCCAAACCTCCTAGGAGATCCGGACAACTTTACCCCTGCTAATCCCCTCGTAACCCCACCTCATATTAAGCCTGAGTGATACTTCTTGTTTGCTTATGCGATTTTGCGCTCAATCCCAGACAAACTTGGAGGGGTGCTAGCCCTCCTGGCGTCTATCCTTGTACTCCTAGTTGTCCCCTTTCTCCACACGTGTAAGTTACGGGGCCTAACCTTCCGCCCCCTGTCCCAGTTTTTATTTTGGGCCCTTATTGCAAATGTTGTTATTCTCACCTGAATTGGTGGTATGCCCGTTGAGGACCCATACATTATTATTGGCCAACTCGCATCCGTCTTGTACTTCTCTATTTTTCTTATCCTTTTTCCCCTCGCGGGCTGATTAGAGAATAAAGTTCTGGGCCTGACATGCATTAGTAGCTCAACGTTAGAGCGCCGGTCTTGTAAACCGGAGGTCGGAGGTTAAACCCCCCCCTACCGCTCAAAGAGAGGAGATTTTAACTCCCGCCCCTAACTCCCAAAGCTAGAGTTCTAAACTAAACTACTCTGTGGCCCCCTTATATACATAATCATATACTTGTATAAATCATCTCATGGGTGATACATAATGAAAGTGGTAAAAATTGATCCTATTTATACACGTGTGTCAAAATTAATAAAAGGTAAACATCACCGGGCCCTAAATCTGGTGAAAAAGAAACTTAGGGTGACGCTATTGACGTGTTTAACAAGTTACACTTTTACACATACTCTCCTTCCCCCGTTGCCCAGCAAGCTGGGCGGGGGGGGGTGAGTTATAATAAGACTTGATACTTTTTTTATCCGGGGGGGGGTCAAGGGGGTGTAAACTACCCTTTAAATAAGATAAAAGAGATTACACGGACCCCCAAGCGCCTGAGCCCAACCTTCACCCGTTTGTGGGGGGGCCCCCCTTTTGATAGGGCGGACCGGCCCCCGACTAGAACCCCGTGATACTTCTAGAGCAACGTAGAGGGCTACCAGCAAGGCCCATGCACAAGAGATCAGGATAATGCCCCCGCCTCCGTATGCTTCCGACACCCCCTCGGCCTCCCCTTGTATTGCACTTATGTCTGCTTCCTGGCCCACAGATCATCAAAAGGGGGGGGCCAGTGTAGTACACTGGGCCGCCCCTCCCGTTAGTAATAGGTAACCCGCTATGTACTTAGCCACTGACCCCTCCGCTAAACCTGTGGGGAAGGGGTCTGCACATAATGCCACCGAATAAGCGAATACGACCAACATACCCCCTAAATAAATTAAGAATAAGATTAAGCACAAAAAAGTGCCCCCTGAACACATGATAAACCCGCACCCCATTGCCGCGACCGTGACCAACCCGAGGGCCGCATAAAAGGGGGAGGGATTTGCAGCAACTGCCGCTGTCCCTACAACCACGCCCAGCAGAAGTAAGTTTCCACAGTATAACATAATTCTTGCCAGGGCTCTAACCTGGACTAAAGGCATGAAAAGCCATCGTTGTGTTCAACTACAAGAACTTCCTTTGGGGAAGGGCCTCCTCCCCCTTTTCCTTTTCCTTTTTTTTTTTTCCCTTCATTTTGCATAACAGAGTGCACACGGGCTTAACAGACAAGCGTGAGCACTTTCCTTGCTTGAACGTAAAGTAGTATGAATTATAGTAAGACCCTTTACCTATAACTTTCATTTTCTTTTTTCACGGGCATAAGGGGTCAACACTCTCTCGAGAGAGCTCCATAAGGAGTTTATAATAGGTATCTATCGGTAGATTCCCCCTACCCCCTTAATTACCAGACATATCTAACGCTTTTAAGACTCAACAAGAGCAACAAGTTTGAAAAACCAGACAGGCCAAACAGGACAGACAGGCCTCGAAAAAGAGCATGATCTAAACAGGACAAATTACCCTTAACAAGACAAGCGAGACAGACAGGCCAAACAGGGCTGTTCTAGAACATTGCGGAGTTCTTTTAAATATTATACAGCCTAGTCATAAAACACAAAACTTATTTTATCAAGTATTTTTAAATATTATAGAATGTTATAAAACAAAAACTTATTTTATCAAGTATTTTTAAATATTATACAGCCTAGTCATAAAACACAAAACTTATTTTATGAAGTACTTTTAAACGTTACACAATGTCATAAGACATATAAACTTCTTTTATGAAGTGCTTTTAGATATTACACAGCCTAGTCATAGGTCCCAAAACTTCTTTTATGAAGTACTTTTAAACGTTACACAATGTCATAAAACATAAACTTCTTTTATGAAGTGCTTTTAGATATTACACAGCCTAGCTAGGTCCCAAAATTCTTTTATGAAGTACTTTTAAACGTTACACAATGTCATAAAACATAAACTTCTTTTATGAAGTGCTTTTAGATATTACACAGCCTAGCCAGGTCCCAAAATTCTTTTATGAAGTACTTTTAAACGTTATACAGTGTCATAAAAACACTATACAGTGTAGTGAAGCCCTGACCCCATTTTTTAGGAAACTATTTTTTTGATGCACACACCTTGTTATAGTCTCAGTGAGGGCAGCTCATTCCCCCCCCCCAGATCACTAATGGTTTTTAACCCGTCTATTCGGGCTAAATGCCTCTCATAATGTACCATGCTCACGCAGTTGAGCAAGCGGGAATTAATTGCGAACTCACAATTAGCATTTATTTTATACGCCCGGTAATAACCGTTTTTGAAAGTAGCCCTACTGTTAACCTAG